GGCCTACAGCCATTATGTGGCATAGGGGTTACATCCCGTATGAAACTTAATATTACACCACTTCTACGAATAGCCCTTAATGCTGCATCTCGTCCGAGACCGGGGCCTTTTATCATGACTTCGGCTCGTTGCATACCTTGATCCACTACCGTCCGAATAGCATTTCCTGCTGCGGTTTGTGCCGCAAAGGGTGTCCCTCTTCTTGTACCCTTGAATCCACAAGTACCGGCGGAGGACCAAGAAATTACCCGGCCTCGTACATCTGTAACAGTCACAATGGTATTGTTGAAACTTGCTTGAACATGAATAACCCCTTTTGGTATTCTACGCGCACTCTTACGTAAACTAATACGCCCATTCCTACGTGAACCGATTCTGGGTGCGGGTTTTGCCATATTTTATCGTCTCATAAATATAAGTCAGAGGTATATGGATATATCCATTTCATGCCAAAACGGATCTTTTCCGCTTTTTTTTATTTGTATATTGGGTCCCTTAGGGAGTCTCTTTTATTTTATAAAGATTATCCTTGTCTTTGTTTATGTCTCGGGTTGGAACAAATTACTATAATTCGTCCCCGTCTACGGATCAGTCTACATTTTTCACAAATTTTACGAATGGAGGCCCTTATTTTCATATTTGTCATTCCTTAACTGAATTTCAAATTTACTTATTTGAAGAAAATTAGTTTCTGGAAATTTGAAACTTTCGAATTGTATCCCTCCGAAAGGAATATTGAAGTTGAAAAAAAAAAACCACCTAATCGTTTGAATCCTTGTTTCGGAGTCTAGAAACTATATGCCCTTTGGTTGAATCATAATGACTTCTTTCGATTTTTACTCTATCTTCCGTTGGTATACGTATAAAACTACGTTGAATCCTTCCTGAACCATAACCTAGAATCCGATCTTCATTATCTAAATGAATCCGAAGCATACCATTCGGAAGTGATTCAGGAATTAAACTTTCATGAATCCAGTTTTCTTTTTTCATTCGCGGTAAAACCTCCTTGAAGTATTAACTAATGTAAGAGGAGAGTGAGAATAGAAACCCGTTCTTTATCTTTTTTTTTTCACAAATAGTAAAGTTCCATATCTTAATTTGGATATAAGAAAGCTTACCATATATAACACAAAATTTCTCCGCCGATTCCTTCTAGTCGGGCCTCTCGGTCCGTCATTATACCCCGAGAGGTAGAAAGAATTACAATCCCCATCCCACCTAAAATTCTAGGAATTCGTTGATAACTAGAATAGATTCGTAGACCGGGTCGACTGATCCGTTTTAAATTTAAAACAGTTTTACATGGACCTTTCCTATTCCTTCTATGCCGTAGGGTTAAAACCAAAAAATATTTGTTGTTTTCCTGATGTTTCCTCACATTTTCAATAAAACCTTCTCTTAACAGTATTTTAACAAGGTTTTCGGTAATGTTAGTAGATGGTATTCGAACTGTTCCTTTTCTATTCATGTCAGCATTGCGTATAGAAGTTATTATATCAGCAATAGTGTCTTTACCCATGATAAATTAAAATTATTGTTACCCCCGAACTTTGATATAATCAACATGCTTTTTTCTTTCTATTTTATGAATTGTTAAAGATATATGCGTGAGACAAATTTACTAATTAATCTAGTTTACTCTATTCATATTTTATTCAAATGCTATAATAGCATTAGAGTCTCCGTTTTATTAGACTTATAATACTTCAGGTGCTAATGAAACTATTTTAGTGAAATTTAACTGTCTCAATTCCCGTGCGATCGCACCAAAAATTCTAGTTCCTTTGGGATTTCCTTCTTGATCAATAACAACCGCAGCATTGTCATCATATCGTAGTATCATACCGTTGTCACGTTTGAGTTCTTTACAAGTACGTACAATCACAGCTCTGATCACTTCGGATTTTTCTAGAGGTGTATTTGGTATTGCTTCCTTGATTACAGCAACAATAACGTCACCAATATGAGCATATCGTCGATTACTAGCTCCTATGATTCGAATACACATTAATTGTCGGGCCCCGCTGTTATCCGCTACATTTAAGTGGGTTTGAGGTTGAATCATATCATTTTTTTTTATTTGCTCTTTCACTGCGAAGGGGCTAAGTAAAAAAAGAAATATTGTTTGTCCAAAACAAAAAAAAAAAGAAACCTATAATTTTGTTTTTTTTTTTCATTCAAAAGATTTCTTTTCTTTGGTTATACATTCTTATCCCGAAATAATGAATTGCGTTCGTATAGGCATTTTGGATGCCGCTATTGAAATAGCCTTTCTGGCTACATTTTCTGCTACTCCACCCATTTCATAAAGTATTCTACCCGGTTTAACGATAGCTACCCAATATTCGGGAGATCCTTTACCGGAACCCATACGCGTTTCCGCGGGTCTTACTGTAACAGGTTTGTCTGGAAATATACGTACCCATATTTTTCCGCCGCGGCGTACGTTTCGTGTCATTGCTCGCCGCCCTGCTTCTATTTGTCTAGACGTGATCCACGCGGGTTCAAGTGCCTGAAGAGCATATCTACCAAAGCAAATACGATTACCTCGATAAGATATTCCTTTCATTCTTCCTCTATGTTGTTTACGGAACCTGGCTCTTTTGGGGTTATAGTTGATGGTTCTTTTTCAATTTCAATTCCATCTCTACTACAGAACCGGACATGAGAGTTTCTTCTCATCCAGCTCCTCGCGAATGAAAAATAACAATTATAACATGGTATACATGTATTTAATGAATAATATACTGAATCGTGGGAGTCTTTGAGATTTTATCTAATATCTAATCTATTACAAATTTGTATATCTTGTTTTGATAGTTTATATAAAAAAAACTAAACATGTATTCAATTTCTATTTATTTATAGTTATAGATAATTATTTTATAGATTAGTTAGAGATAATAGATAATAATAATAGAATTTCGTTTTATTATAACGAGTATTTATTTTGTTTTGTCTTTTTTATTATCATATTATATTGGATCTATCAAAATTTAGAAATCCAATAAAATAAAAACTTTCGCGGGCGAATATTTACTCTTTCCATATCTATTTCAGTTGTAGGGTTATCCTATGACATGGCCTCTCAGAATAAAAGTGGATTGGTCCCGGGTTCGTTTCGCCATCCTACCCAATGAATTATTAGGATTCGTTTTCAATAGAATCTTCTGCATCCACGGGTTCCGTCGTTCCCATCGCTTCGCGATTAATGGTTAGGCCTGAATTCTACAGCGGAGCTACTAATGAAAATGAAATGTGTTATTGAGTCAATTTTCTCAGTCTTTGTGGACCCAGGGCTCTTGACTTTTTTTGTTCTATGAACAAATTCATCGAATTATAGATCAATCAAATTAGTATTGATGCTTTATTACGCTATCCTTTATAAGATCGCTCAGAGACCTTACATATTGGAATCATATAGCATTAGTATTCTTTTTCTCTCTTTCTCTCACCCTTCCATTTATCTGCATTCTTTTTGTTATTGCTTCACAACTTAAAATCAGATTGGTTTTTCTTTTTTTGCTTGTTTATGCAAACAAAAATTCAGTTGCTACAATGATATGATCAATATATCATATCGTGACTAGTTCTTTAGATCCAGATAATATGAAGCGGTGAGTTGGTTATTAGTTCGATAGTTATTAGTTCATACTATGGGCCAGTCCTTTTTTTTGACTACTAACCCTACAAAAACCAACGAGTCACACACTAAGCATAGCAATTATATCAATATAAAAAAATGAATTGAATTTTTATTCAACCTTATAGAATTGCCCATTTTTTTTTTGATTTAACAGAAAAAGAATGAAAGAGTTTGTCATTTTTTGCTTTTTTATTTCCGATAGAACGTAAAGACAAGTCAAATAAAGGCTTAGGCTTCCTCGTCTACAAATATCCAAATTTTGATGCCTAATACCCCATAGATAGTTCCAACTGCATAGGAACAATAATCAATTTTAGCTCGAATGGTTTGTAGAGGAACTCTACCCTCTCTGATCCATTCGACACGCGCAATCTCTTTTCCGTCGATACGTCCTGCAATTTGTACTTGAATTCCTTTTGTACCTGCTTGTTCAGTTAATTCAATAGCCTTTTTCATTGCTTTTCGAAATGAAACCCTATTCTTTAATTGTCCGGCTATAAATTCGGCGAGAATATTAGGGTGTCCATAAGGGTTTGTAATTCTTGTAAGAGCAATGTTGAGTTTTCGGTTTACACAATTAATTTCTTTTTGTACATCTATCTGCAATTCTTCGATTCTTCGAGGCCCACCTTTACCTTCTAGTAATAATTTTGGGAATCCCATATAGATTATGACCTGAATCAAATCGATTCTTTTTTGAATCTTTATGCATGCAATTCCCTCAACACCAGAGGATATTTGAATATTTTTTTGTACATAATTCTTGATCCAATCTCGGATTTTTTGATCTTCTTGTAGCCCTTCGGAATAATTTTGTGGTTGTGCAAACCAAAGAGAATGATGACCTTGGGTTGCACCAAGTCTGAAACCAAGTGGATTTATTTTTTGTCCCATAATCTCCCAATACTATATATATCATGACACGTCATATCCGTGTACTTACTTATTTTTATTTCTCCATACGTTGCCTTTGAAGTATAATATGGCGTATTTGGCTCCTTTATACTTCCTTTACAGATATATCTTTTAATCCAATAGTTATATGAAAAACGGGTCTTTTTATCGGATAACTACGCCCTCGAGCTCTAGGTTTTCATTTTTTCACAGTAGTACCCCTTCACGACTTCCGCTTTGCTAATGATTAAACTTGCTTCGTTTAAACCGACATTGTGAATAGCATTTGTTGCTGCAGAATAAACCAATTTTAAAATTGGATAACCCACTCGATAAGGCATAAGTTCGAGTCTCATACGTCTATCTTCGTATAAACGTCCACAAATCTGATCAATTTCAATTACTCTTTCTGCTTTATTAGCAGACATACATATATGTTTACTTAAAGCGCATATAT